ATTACAACTAAAAATATTAAATTATTTTCATTTTTTATTTTATTTAGGAAAGATGGTATATATATATATATATAATTTATTTATTTATTTATTTAAATAATTTCTAGGATATTTAGTAATTTATATAAAAATATTAAATTGCAAATTTAAATTAATTAATTTAATTTAATCTAAATATATTAAAATTTTAAGTTAATATTAAACTTTAAGTTTTCAAAATTTAATATATATAAATTATCTATATAAATTTTAGTAATTATCTTGGATTTAAATTAGGATTTATAAATTTTACTTACAAAATGTTTTTAGATTTAATTGATTGGATTTTATATATATATATATATATATAAAGAATAGACTAAAGGTTAAAGTCATTAAATTCATAATTTAAAAATAAAAATTATTTTTTCTTTTATTTAAAGTTTTAGTTTATTTTTAAAATTTTTTTTTTACAAAAAAGAGAAGTTGGTAGTTGACAAATTTTATAAATTTTAATTTGGTTTATTATTAATTGTTACTAATTTATATATATAAATTTGTGTAATAAAATTATTATTTTAAATAAATATTTTATATTTAATATATTTAATTATTAATTTTTAATAATTTAAATTAATAGATATAGTAATAATATAAATTCATATATGTGCCAGCAATTGCGGTTAAACGTATTATATAAATTAATTAATTTATAAAATTTAATTTTATTATTTGAATGATTTATTATTTTATTTATTTTATTGTAAAATAAAAATAAATAATTAATTAAATTATTATTTAAAAGAATTTTATAAAAGTTTTTAATTTAAACTAGGATTAGATACCCTATTATAATAAATGGAATCAATATATTATAAATGAGTAGAAGTTTTGAAAATTAAAAATTATGGCGGTATTTTAATCTATTTAGGGGAATTTGAACAATTAAATTGATAGTCCACGATAAAATAAACTATATTTTTTAATATTTATGTATGTTTGTTTAAAATATTTTATAAAAATTTAAATATTTTTTAGTTTAAATTAATTTTAAATTTATTTCAGATCAATATGTAATTTATTTATAGGTTGTTTGGGTTACTGTTAAATTAATTAATTAATATTATTTAGAATTTAGATTTTAATTTTAATGATATAGGATTTAAAAGTAAGAAAAAAAATTTTTTTTTTTGAATTTAGTTTTAAAATATGTACAAATTGCCCGTCACTTTTATTATAAATAAAATAAGTCGTAACAAAGTAAATGTACTGGAAAGTGTATTTAGGAATATAGTTAATGTAATAATATTTATTTTGCTAATAAAAGTTAATTTATAAATTTATTCTTGAAATTTGTTTTATTATTTATATTTATTGAATTGAAATTTATTTATTTAATTAAAAATATTTTTAATTTTATTTATTTTTATTATTTAAAAATTTAATTTATATAATTAATAGTATAGTATTAGAAAATTAATTAAAATTTTAAATTATTAATTTATTATTAATACCTTTTGTATCAGGGTTGATTAATAATAATAAATTGAAAAATTTTTTTCTCGAAATAAATTGAATTAATTAAATAGAATTGTTATTGTTAAAATAATAAATAAAATATTTAATTAGAGGATAAATTTTATTCGAATTTTATTATATCTAGTTGTCTTAGAAGTAAATTGAATTTATTTTAATTAATATTGATTATTATTATTATTAATTTTAATTAAATTAATTAATAAATAATTTTAGGGATAAGCTTAAAATTTATTTTTATAATTGATTTATTAAATTTTTATAAAAATAAATTTGATAATTTTTATTTTTTTTTAATTTATAATAATTAATTAAATTATTGATATATAATTTAATGTTAATTTAAATTTATTATAAGATTAATTTTATAAATTATATTTAATTTTTAATAATGATTAAATTAGTAAATTAATTTTATAATAGTTTTAATTTAATTTTTATAATTTAAGTTAATGAATTCGGCAAAAATTTATTGTTCAAATGTTTATTAAAAACATTGTTTATTGAATTTAATAATAAATAATTTCTGCTCAATGAATCTAATTTAAATAGCTGCGTTTGTACTAAGGTAGCATAATCATTTGTCTTTTTATTGAAGTCTGGAATGAAGGAAATAATGAAATTATATCTTTATAAATTTAAAAAATTTAATTTTATTTTAAGTAAAAAATCTTAAAATTTTTAATTAGACGAGAAGACCCTATAGAATTTTATATTAAGTTTTTATAAGTTATGGTTTAAATGATTTTTAAAATTATGATATTTAGTTGGGGAAACTTTAAAATTTAATTAAATTTTAATTAAAACTTTATAAATTTATTTATTTAGGATTTTTATTTTTAATAAATTTAAATTAAATTACCTTAGGGATAACAGCGTAATAATTTTTATAAGTTCATATTGGTAAAATTGATTGCGACCTCGATGTTGAATTAAGATAAATAGTTAATGTAGAAATTAATAGTTATTAAGTCTGTTCGACTTTTAAAATCTTACATGATTTGAGTTTAGATCGGTGTGAGCCAGATCGGATTCTATCTATTAAATAATAAATTAAATTTGTACGAAAGGACTTTTTAATTTTAATAAATTAATTAATTAAATGAATTAAATTAATTTTATCTTGGCAGATAAGTGCGTTAAATTTAGAATTTAAGTATAAATATAATTATTTAGATGAAAATATTTTATATTATTTATATAAATTATTTAGTTAATAGGTTAATTATAATTATTATAGTTTTATTAAGAGTAGCTTTTTTAACTTTATTGGAACGTAAGGTTTTAGGTTATATTCAAATTCGTAAAGGCCCTAATAAAGTAGGTTTAATAGGGATTTTACAACCTTTTAGAGATGCAATTAAGTTGTTTAATAAAGAAATTTCTTATATTTTTAAATCTAATTATATTTATTATTTATTTAGTCCTTTGATTAGAATAATTTTAATATTAATATTATGAGGTTTAATTCCTTATAAAGGAGAAATTATAGAAAAAGAATTTAGAATAATATTAATTATCTGTTATTTAAGATTAGGGGTTTATTCACTTATGTTAGGGGGGTGAGCCTCTAATTCTGTATATACATTATTAGGTAGATTGCGAAGAGTAGCTCAAACTATTTCTTATGAAGTTAGATTAATTTTATTGATAATAATTGTGATTTTATTATCAGAAAGTATGTCAATAAAAAATTATTTTATATTTCAAGAGAATAATTATTATTTTATTTTTAATATTCCTATAGTTTTAATTTTTTTTGTTAGTATTTTGGCTGAATTAAATCGAACTCCTTTTGACTTTTCAGAAGGTGAATCTGAGTTAGTTTCTGGGTTTAATATTGAATATATAAGTGGTATATTTGCTTTAATTTTTATTGCTGAGTATGGTATAATTTTATTTATAATAATATTATTATTATTTATATTTTTTGGGGCTAAAATAAATTTATTAATTATTTATTTATATTTATATTTTATTTATTTAGTAATTTGAATTCGTGGGACTTTTCCACGTTTCCGGTATGATAATTTAATATATTTAAATTGATTAAGTTATTTACCTGTAAGATTATATTATTTGATTTTTTTAGTTTGTATTAAAAGAATAAATTATTAGAATAATATTCTTTCATATGTATTCAAAACATATTGCTTGTATAGCTAAATAATTATAATTTTATTTAATTTTATTGTCTATAAATTTATTTAAGTAAAAAAAAGAGATAAAGTATATAAAATAAAGAATTGAGATGATTTGTCCTGTGATAATATAAGGGTCTTCTACAGGACGAGCCCCAATTCATGTTAGTATAAAAAAAATTGATGATAATATTCAGAATAAGTGTTGGTTTAAGAAATAAAATTTATATCTTTTTATTTTATAGTTTAAATTTAAAGGTATAGTTAATAAAATTAAAATTGATATTATTAAAGCAATTACACCTCCTAATTTATTTGGGATAGATCGTAAAATTGCGTAGGCGAATAAGAAATATCATTCTGGTTGAATATGTACAGGGGTAATTATGGGGTTGGCTTTATTATAGTTCTCAGGGTCTGATAAAATGTAAGGTCAATTTAAACAAACTAATAATAATAATATTAAAAATAAAATAAAACCTAATATATCTTTAATAGAATAATAAGGATTAAAGGGGATTTTAAAGAAATTTCTATTTAATCCTGTTGGATTTGAAGATCCTGTTTCATGGAGGAAAATTAAGTGTATTATTACTATAACTCTGACTAAAAAAGGAAGGATAAAATGGAATGAATAAAATCGGTTTAAAGTAGCATTATTAATTGAGAAACCCCCCCATAATCATATAACAATTATGTTACCTACATACGGAATAGCTGTTACTAAATTGGTGATAACTGTAGCCCCTCAAAAAGATATCTGTCCTCATGGTAATACATATCCTAAAAATGCTGTTATTATGGTAAATAGGAAAATTATTACCCCCGATCTTCAAGTATATTTTAAATTAAATGAATTGTAATAGATTCCTCGTCCGATATGTATAAATAAGCATATAAAAAAAAATGAGGCTCCATTTATATGGATTAATCGGATTAATCATCCTGAGTTTACATCTTGTATAATGTGAATGATTCTATTAAAGGCTTCATTAACTCTAGGATTATAGTGGAAAGATAGAAATAGGCCTGTGATAATTTGAGTAATTAAACATAAACCTAATAGTGACCCAAAATTTCATATAATAGAAATATTTAGTGGAGTTGGTAATACAATAATTAGTGAATTTATAATTGATAAAATATTATTTTTTTTTATAATTGATTTTTTCATTTTATTAATTATTAATTTAATTATATATATATATATATATATATATATATATATATATATATATAATTAATTTATTTTTCGTAGTGAAAATTTATTAATAATAATTATTTTTACAATTAAAAATAAAGAGATAAGTAAATAGATAATAGAAATTATTATTCTATAATTTAAATTATATAAATATATTATTGTAAAATTTTTTATTTTTGTGATTATTCAGTCTTGTCTAATATCAAATTTATTAATATTAGAGTTCCAAATTATATAATTATTAAATTTTATATTAATTATAATAATATAAATTAATATTAACAAGGATTTAAATATTAAGTTTTTAAATAAATAATATTTTAAAGAAATAATTATATTGTTAATAAATCTGGTGAAATATATAAATAAGATTATTAATCCACCTACTATAATTAAAAAAATAATATAAGATCATCAATTTGTTGGGAGATAAATAGAAATATTTATTGAGGTAATTAAATTTATAAGTATTAAAATAGATCCTAAAATTAGAGGATGAAAGGTTTTATAATAAGAAGGGATTGAATTAATTATTATTAATATTATTGGTATATTAATAATTATATATATAGATATATTTATATAATTTATCATTTATTCAAAAATAGTTTATAAATATAAAATATTAATTTTGGAGATTAAAGATAATTAGAGTTTTTTTGAAATTAACTATATAATTATTATATATTTTTAATTTACAAAATTAATATTTTATTTAAATTAATAGTTAATTATTATTATTTTTAATTATTATATATATATATTTATAGTGATAATTAATTTATTTATATTTTCTTTTATATATGAATTTTTGATACTTACTTTAATTAGTTTAGAGTTTTTAATATTAAGGTTATTAATAATATTAATATTTAATTTTTTTTTATATGAATTTCAAAATTTAATTATATTTTATTTAATTTTTGTAGTATGCGAAAGAGTATTAGGTTTAACTTTATTATTATTGATGATTCGAAATAAAGGTAATGATAGTATAAATGTATTAAATTTATTTATATGATAAAATTATTAATATGATTGTTTATATTAATTTTTTTATTAACTTTAATTTCGAATTTTGATTATTTATTTTTAAGAATTTATTCTTTTATTTTACTGTTTTTTTATATTTTTTTAATTAACTTTAATAATTATTGGATATTAATTTATAGTAATTTAGGGGGTGATAATTTAAGTAATATTTTATTTTTGTTAACTTTATTAATAATAGGATTTGGTTTTATTATTAAATTTATAGACATTAAAAGTAAGTTTTATTTGTTTATATTATTATTATTAATATTAGATTTATTAATAAGTTTTGTATGAATAAATTTTTTTATGTTTTACATTTTTTTTGAATTTAGATTAATCCCTATTTTTATAATTATTATGGGTTGAGGTTATCAACCCGAACGTTTAAAAGCTTCAATATATATGTTAATATATACTTTATTTTTTTCTTTACCTTTATTAATTGGTTTATTTTATTTGAATATATATTATAATATTATAAATTTTATAATATTTAAGGAATTAAATTATAGGTCTATTTGAATAATTTTAATTTATTACTTTTTAATTAGAGCCTTTTTAGTTAAACTCCCTATATTTATACTTCATAATTGACTTCCTAAAGCTCATGTGGAGGCCCCTGTAGTTGGTTCAGTAATTTTAGCTGCGATTATGTTAAAATTAGGGGGTTATGGGATTATTCGATTATTAATGATTATTTGTTATAATTATTTAATTTTAAATAATTTAATTATGTTAGTTAGTTTGTTTGGTTTGATTTTTTTAAGAATAAATTGTTTGATTCAAATAGATATAAAATTAATTGTAGCTTATTCTTCGGTAGTTCATATAGGAATAATATTAATAAGATTATTTAGAATAAAAGTATTAGGAATTTTTAGAGGGGTAGTTATAATAGTAGGTCATGGTGTTTGTTCATCGAGATTATTTATTATATTAAATAATCTATATGATCGTACAAAGAGCCGGATAATTATGGTGAATAAAGGAATAATTTATTTTCTTCCTACTTTAATAATATTTTGATTTTTATTTTGTATAAATAATATAGGTTCCCCTACTTCTTTAAATCTAATTAGAGAAATTGTTGTAGTTATAGTTATATTAAGATGAAGAATAAAAATTTTAATTTTTATAATTTTTGGGATATTTTTAAGGGCTTGTTATAGACTTTATTTATTTTCTTATAGATTTCATGGGGGATATAATATAAAATTAATAAAAATTTATGGAAATTTTAGTTTAGAATATTTAATTTTAATAATTCATTTTTTTCCTTTAAATTTTATAGTTTTAAAAATAGAATTATTTTAAGAATGTTATTTAAATAGTTTTTAATTTGAAAAATATTAGTTTGTGATACTAAAGATGTATATATTATTACTTTAAATTAAATAAATTTATATATATTATTTTACAGGTATTTTTAGATTAATTATTAGTGTATTTATTTTATTTATAGGGATAATTTTTATAAGTACCGATATAAATTTATTTATAGAGTGGAGTTTAATTTTTATAAATTCTTTAAGAATTGATATATTAATTTATTTAGATTGGATTGCTTTGATTTTTATTTTTACTGTTTTATTAATTTTTTCAATAATTATATTTTATTGTTGTGAATATATATGTCATGAATTAAATAAAATACGGTTTTTTTATTTAGTATTAATTTTTGTTTTATCAATAATTTTTATAGTAATTAGTCCTAATTTAATTAGGATTATTTTAGGTTGAGATGGATTAGGTTTATCATCTTATTGTTTAGTGATTTTTTATCAAAATAGATTTAGATTTAATTCTGGTATATTAACTGTTTTGATAAATCGGGTAGGAGATATTATGATTATTATATCAATTAGTATTTTAATAATTTCTGGTAGATTTAATATTTTTGTTTCAAGATTAAATCGATTGGATTTAATTTTTTTAGTAGTTATTGCCAGATTTACTAAAAGTGCTCAATTTCCTTTTTCTTCTTGACTTCCTGCAGCTATAGCTGCTCCTACTCCTGTTTCTTCTTTAGTTCATTCTTCTACTTTAGTTACTGCTGGAATTTATTTATTAATTCGATTTTATAATTTAATTTATTTAAATTTAAGTGTATTATTATTTTTATTATCTATCGGAATAATTACTATATTTATGGCTGGGGTTAGTGCTAACTTTGAATTTGATTTCAAAAAAATTATCGCTTATTCTACATTGTCTCAATTAGGTTTGATGTTAGTGGTTTATAGAATAAAATTTTTTTTCTTATCTTATTTTCATTTAATTATTCATGCAATATTTAAATCTATGATATTTATATGTTCTGGTGTTATTATTCATTTTATATTAGGATATCAAGATATTCGGTTTATAGGAAATTTAATAGATTTTTTTCCTTTAACAATAATAATAATAATGATTTCGAATTTTTCTTTGTGTGGTCTTCCTTTTTTTTCTGGTTTTTATTCTAAAGATTTGATTTTAGAGAAAATTTTTTTAAGGAATTTTTCTTTAATTATATTTTTTTTATTATTAGTTAGTACTATATTAACTGTTATTTATAGATTTCGTTTATTAATATATTTAATTAGAAAAAATTTTTATTTTTTAAGATTTTATAAAATAAATGATTTTAAGGTTATAAATATTTCTATATTTATTTTATTAATTAATTCAATATTTTTAGGGAAAGTTTTTATTTATATTATATTTATGGGTGTTGAGGATATTTATTTATTATTATTTGAAAAATTATTAATTTTGATATTATGTTTATTTTCACTAGTGTTAAGTAAAATATATTATTTGAATAAATTTAGTAATAATAATTTGATAAAATTTATTTTAGGTAAAATGTTTATTTTAAATTATGTTAATAAATTTTATAATATATTATTGATTAAAATAAAAATTTATAATAATATTTTAGATAAAGGGTTTATAAATTATATTTTTGAGAGTTATTTAAATGAATTTTTATTAATTTTTAATTTTAAAGTATTAAATAATATTTATTTAATGAATTTTATAATAATAATAAGTTACATATTAATATTTATAATTTTAATTTAATTTAAATAGTTTAATTTATTAAAATTTAATATTGAAGATATTGGGATGTTATTTTAGCTTTAAATAACTTATGAAAATTATATATTTATTTTTATATTGAAAATATAATGTTTTTTTTTTAAACTACATAAATTTATGAATAAATGAATATTTTCTACTAACCATAAAATTATTGGTATTTTATATTTTCTTTTTGGAATATGGGCTGGTGTTTTAGGATTATCGTTAAGAGTAATTATTCGATTAGAATTAGGAAATCCTGGTTCTTTAATTGGAAATGATCAAATTTATAATTCTATCGTTACTGCTCATGCTTTTATTATAATTTTTTTTTTTGTTATACCTGTAATGATAGGTGGATTTGGAAATTTTTTAATTCCTTTGATTTTGGGGGTCCCTGATATAGTTTTTCCTCGAATAAATAATATAAGATTTTGATTATTACCCCCTAGAATTTTATTATTATTATCTAGAATATTTGTAGGATCTGGTACAGGGACAGGTTGGACTGTTTATCCTCCTTTATCTTCTAATATTTCTCATATAGGTCCGTCGGTTGATTTATCAATTTTTTCTTTACATATTGCAGGTATTTCTTCTATTATAGCTTCTATTAATTTTATTACTACTATTTTAAATATAAAATTATATAAAATAGAGTATGTTCCTTTGTTTGCTTGAGCAATATTATTAACAGCAATCTTGTTGTTATTATCTCTTCCTGTTTTAGCGGGGGCTATTACTATACTGTTATTTGATCGTAATTTAAACACTTCTTTTTTTGATCCAGTAGGTGGAGGTGATCCTGTACTTTATCAGCATTTATTTTGATTTTTTGGGCATCCTGAAGTTTATATTTTAATTTTACCTGGATTTGGTTTAATTTCTCATATAATTAGTAATGAAAGAATAAAAAAAGAAGTGTTTGGTATTATAGGGATAATTTATGCTATAGTATCCATTGGTTTATTAGGATTTATTGTATGAGCTCATCATATATTTACTATTGGAATAGATGTTGATACACGAGCTTATTTTACTTCTGCTACAATAATTATTGCTGTTCCAACTGGAATTAAAATTTTTAGATGATTAGCCTCTTTAAATGGGATAAAATTAGGGATAAATATTAGAATATTGTGGATTTTAGGTTTTGTATTTTTATTCACTTTAGGGGGATTAACTGGGATTATATTGTCTAATTCTTCCATTGATATTGTTCTTCATGATACTTATTATGTAGTAGCACATTTTCATTATGTATTATCTATAGGGGCAGTTTTTGCTATTTTTGGTAGATTTATTTATTGATATCCAATGATATTTGGCTTTAGAATAAATAAAAATTGGTTAAAAATTCAATTTATATTAATATTTTTAGGGGTAAATATAACTTTTTTTCCTCAACATTTTCTTGGTTTAGGCGGGATACCACGTCGATATAGGGATTATCCTGACTCTTATTTATGTTGAAATTTAGTATCTTCTATTGGTTCTATTTTATCGATATTAAGAACTTTGTTATTTTTTTTTATTATTTGAGAAAGATTAATTTCATGTCGATATGTTTTATTTATGAAGAATTTAAATAATTCATCTGATTGGATATTTTCCTATCCCCCTAGGTTACACTCTTTTTATGAATTACCTAAAATTCAATTAAATTAATTAAAATTTAAATATTTAATTTTTCTATGTGGCAGAATAGTGCAATAAATTTAAGCTTTATAAATATAATACATAATTATTATAGAAATAATTTCTTTATGAACTAATATTAACCTTCAAGATGCAAATTCTTCAATTATGGAAAATTTAGTTTTATTTCATGATTATGCTATAATTGTAATTATAATGATTGTAGTATTAATTTTTTATATTTTATTATTTATAATTTTAAATAAATATATTAATCGATTTATATTTGAAGGACAATTAATCGAAATCATTTGGACTGTAGTTCCTATATTTTTATTATTTTTTTTAGTATTTCCTTCATTGAAAATTTTATATTTATCCGATGAAATTTTAAATCCTTATTTATCTATTAAAGTTTTAGGTCATCAATGGTATTGATCTTATGAATATAGAGACTTTAAAGACTTAGAATTTGATTCTTTTATAAAAAGTAGTTTAGAATCTTATAATTTTCGTTTATTAGATGTAGATAATAGATTAGTTGTTCCTAATAATTTAAATTTACGGTTTTTAATTAGTTCTTTAGATGTGATTCATTCTTTTACTATTCCTAGAGCAGGGGTTAAAGTAGATGCTATCCCTGGTCGAATTAATCAAATTACGATAAATTTAAATCGAGTGGGTTTATATTATGGACAATGTTCTGAGATTTGTGGGGTAAATCATAGATTTATACCTATTGTTTTAGAAGTTAATATATTAAATAATTTTATAGAGTGAGTTATAAATTTTTAAATTCATTTAAAGTATGTATTAATCTACTATATTCTGATTTAAAAAATCAATTCTTAAATTTAAGATATTAAATGTTTAGATAATTTTATATCTTAAATTTTAGACTTTTGTAATTATTTAATTATTTTGAATGAATTTTAAATATATTTATTTTTATATAAATTAATTAAAAAATTAGTTAAATTTTATAATATAAATATGTCATATTTAAGTTATTTAGATAAATATTTTTTTATCCCTCAAATAAGGCCTTTGACTTGATTATTTATATATTTTTACTTTATATTTTTATTAATTTTTATTTCAGTAGTTTTATATTATGTATATTCAATTATTTCAATAAAATATAATATTGAAAAATTAGATTTTTTAAAATTTTATTTTAAATGATAAATAATTTATTTTCAATTTTTGATCCTTCAACTTCAGAAATTTATTCGTTAAATTGGTTTAGAAGAATTTATGTATTATTATTTATTCCTATAGTATATTGATTTTCTCCCTCTCGTTGAGGGGTACTTCAATTATTATTAACTAATTTATTAATTAAGGAATTTAGGGTTTTATTAAAAAATAAAATGAATTTAATAAATTTAATTATTTTTATTAGATTATTTTTTTTTATTTTTTTAAATAATTTTTTAGGGTTATTTCCTTATATTTTTACTTCTTCTAGACATTTAGTTATAAGATTATCTTTTTCTTTAGTTTTATGGGTTTCTTTTATATTATTTGGTTGAATTGAAAATTATAATCATATATTTATTCATTTAGTTCCTCAAGGAACTCCATTTATTTTAATACCTTTTATAGTTTTAGTAGAATCATTTAGTAATTTAATTCGATCAGGAACTCTAAGGGTTCGTTTAACAGCTAATATAATTGCTGGTCATTTATTAATAACTTTAATTTCTTCTACTGGGGAAAGAATTAATTTTTTATTTTTATTATTTATATTATTAAGCCAATGTATATTGATTGTGTTAGAGATTAGAGTTTCATTAATCCAAGCTTATGTATTTTCAGTGTTAAGGACTTTATATAGTACTGAATCAAATTAATTAAATGAAAAATTTATTTCAACCTTTTCATTTAGTGACTATTAGTCCTTGACCAGTCTTAATATCATTTAGATTGTTAAATATTTTAGTAGGTTTTGTATTTTGATTTTTTTTAGGGGTTATAATTTTTATTGAATTAAAAATTATTGCATTATTATTATGTTTATACCAATGATGACGAGATGTGGTTTGAGAGGGACAATATCAAGGTTTTCATTCATCTAAAGTAGTTAGGGGTTTAAAATTAGGGATAGTTATATTTATTATTTCTGAAGTTTTTTTTTTTTTTAGAATTTTTTGATGTTATTTTCATATATTTTTATCCCCAAGGGTTGAATTAGGTGGAAATTGACCTCCAGAGGGGTTAGAAGTATTTAATCCTTATTCTATTCCTTTATTAAATACTATTATTTTATTATCTTCAGGGGTAAGAGTTACTTGAAGTCATTATTCTATAATATTAGGCAATAAAAAGAACAGAGAATTAGGATTAATTTATACTTTATTATTAGGGGTTATTTTTTCATTATTACAGTTATATGAGTATATTTCTGCTGAATTTACTTTTAGAGATTCAGTTTATGGGTCAATTTTTTTTATGTCAACTGGTTTTCATGGGATACATGTTTTAGTAGGTACCTGTTTTTTATTTGTTAATTGAATTCGTATAAAAAATCTAAGTTTTTCTAGATCTCATCATTTAGGATTTGAAGCTGCTATTTGATATTGACATTTTGTTGATGTTGTTTGACTGTTTTTATATTTACTAGTATATTATTGGTGTTGATAATATAGATTATTTATTTATATAGTATAAATCAGTACAATTAATTTCCAATTATTAAGTTTATAGAATTTAATATAAATATTTAGATTAATAATGGAATTAAAGTTCATTTATAAATTTACAGTTTATTGCTTAAATTTCAGCCACATTATTTTAATTTTTTAAGATTTTAATAGTATATTTACTCGAATTTAATTGAAACCAAATTATAGGTGAATTATTGTTAATAATTTTATTGAATGTGAATATTTCCAATTAATATATTAACTTATTAATTATATTTAATATTTAAATTTAGTTTATAATTAAACTTCTAATTTAATTTTAAATATTAATTTATTTCTAAATTTAATATATATATATATATATATATATATATATATATATATAATTTAACTAAAATATTAAATTGCAAATTTAAAAATATTTATATAATTATATATTTATTTAAAAATTATTTTATTATTAATAATATTGGTAGTTTTAATTTTTATTATTTTATTTTTATTTCTTGTTAATTTTATTGTTTCTAAAAAGTTATTTAAAGATCGGGAAAAAATATCAAGATTTGAGTGTGGATTTGATTCAATTTTAAAAAACCGGCTTCCATTTTCTCTTCATTTTTATTTAGTTAGGATTATTTTTTTAATTTTTGATATTGAAATTGCAGTAATCATGCCTTTTATAGTATTTAGTGGGTTTGATTTTATATTAATAGTAAAATTAATAATTATGATTTTATTTATTTTATTAATAGGTTTATTTATGGAATGAATTGAAGGAGCATTAAGTTGAATTAAATAGTATTATAAAATTATTAATTTTATTAATAAATTCATGAATAATTAAATAAGGTTGATTTAATAAATTATATTTAATAAAATTAATTATTTTTTTAAATTTCAAAAATTTAGGTGAGAGGGGGTTCACTAAAATATAATTTATATATATATATGAATTAGAATTATTTATTTTATATAGATATTTGATTTTAAATATTTTAAATATTAAATTAAATTAAATATCTAAATTTAAAATTCTTATTAATTATATATTAGGATTAATCAATAAGATTTAATTTAAAATTTATAATTAGGTATAAATTTAAATTAAAAATATATAAATCTTAAATTTAGATATTTCATTAAAATGAAATAAATTATTGTTTTTATTACAATAAATATATTTATTGAATTAGTTTTAAATGAGTATTTATTTATACTAATTATTAAGTCGAAATTAATATCTAATTTTTTAGATTCATTTAAATTAATATATATATATATATATATATATATACTTTATTTATTTTTATTATTATTATTTTTCTTTTCCTTTATTGTTAATTTCTAATATAATAATTTTTATATATAATTCTTCATTTTATATGTGAATAATTATGGAATTTAATATAATATGTTTTATGAGTATACTTATAATTTATAAATTTTATTATTCACAGATTTTAATAAATTATTTTTTAGTTCAATCATATAATTCTTATTTATTTTTATTAGGGAGATTTTTGATTAATTTAAATTTTTTAAGAGAATTTTTGGTAATTTTAATTTTATTTAGATTATTTAGTAAAATAGGTTTATTCCCATTTCATTCATGATATTTGATTATAATAAAACAATTGAATTGATTAATATTTTATATTAATTCTTCTTTACAAAAATTTATTCCTTTAATAATTGTTTCTTTTTATTATTGTGATATGTTTAATATTTATTTATTTATAATATTATTATTTGTAATTTTTCCTGTAATTAGAATTAAATCAATATCAATTAAGATTATTTTAGCAATTTCATCTTTAATTCAAGTTTTATGAATATTAATTTTTATAAATTTTAATGAGAAAGGTTGAATTTTATATTATTTATTTTATTTATTTTTATCAGGTGTAATAATTTTAATATTTAATGAATATAAGATTTTATATATTTATGATATATCTAGATTTAAAAAATCCTTAATTATTATATTTATATTTAATTTTATGATTTTTTCTTTAGCTATACTTCCACCATTTACAGGATTTATTATTAAGCTAATTTTTGTAGAAAATATAATTAGGTTAATAAATTATTTATATATAATTTTTATAATAATGATTTCGTTAATAAATTTATATTTTTATTTGCGTATTATATATTATAATTCTTTGATTTATCAGGAAGTATTTAATAAAAAATTTAATTATATAAATTTAATAATTAATTTTTTTAATTTTATTATAATTTGAATTTTGATAGGTTTTATAGTAATTGCTTATGAATTAATATAGTTTAGATTTTATAAAAAAGTGTATTATAATATATATATATATATATATATATATATATATATATATATATAAATGATATGCCTGATAAAAAGGATTATTTTGATAGAATAAATTATATAATTTATGTTATTTTCATTA